AAGCCTCCGCAATTTCAGAATCGCCTTGTCGAATGGCCTGTTCTCCCCGGTCGGAATAGGTGGTTCCTTCCCTTAGAACCGTACTTGAGAGTTTACTACCTCATACGGCTCAGCATTCAATTCTTTTGGTATCCCCTTTTAATCTACCATATCTAATCTAATTCAAAGAAATTGATCATAGATCCAGAGACCATTTCCTTTTTATTGGGTTAACTAAAAGAGATTAATTACATAAGTTTAAAACGAAAATTTGGATTATTATACTAATCGGTTTTCGTTTTATCTTTTATCCCACCTTCCGAAGAATAAAACATGGGTATTTTTTTATTTACCTATTGTATTGTTCGAATTTTCTGAAAGGTAACTATCTCAATTTCATATAGAAATTTATATAGAATCCTTGAAAAAGACTTTCCTTCATAAGAAAGAAAAGACTTACTCTCTTTGGGATCTGATGCTACACCGCTGCTCCCTAGTGGATCAACTCTATTACATAAGTTGATTTCTAACTTTTTTCATATCATGACAATGATATAAGTAAGCAGTTCTTATTGTATCGGACCAAAACCTCGCTAATTGATCTTTACGGTGCTTCCTCTATCAATTAGATTCTTTATCCATAGAATAAAGTATCTAGGCTGTTCCTATTTTTTGATATGAAGTTTTTTTCTTTACTACAGCTGATAAAAATCGTTATTTTGGACGATGTATATGTAGCAAGCCTTTTTTATAGTTATAGTATGTAATGCTTTTTTTCTTTTCTATAGTAGAGAGAGTCGCACGTAATGACAGATCACGGCCATATTATTAAAAGCTTGGGGTAAGAATGGGTTTCGTTCTAGTGCTCGAAAATAATATTCCAAAGCTTTGGTATGTTCTCCATTACTTGTGTGGATAAGTCCTATATTATAGAGTATATAACTTCGATCATAGGGATCTATTTCTAATCGCATAGCTTCATAATAATTCTGTAAAGCTTCCGCATAATTTCCTTCGGATTGAGCCGACATCCGTTACGGTCGTCATTCGATTACACGAATCTCCGTTCCAGAACCGTACGTGAAATTCTCATCTCATACGGCTCCTCCTTTATGTACATAATAAAAATAATAACTTAAAAAGACTCAAAATATTCTCATTATAAACTGAGCGGGGCTAGTGTTTTTACAAGAAATCTCTAGCCAACCTTTCTGTAAAAGATTTTTTCTTACCATCAAGCGTGTTAGGATTAGATAGAAATGAAATGGTAATTCCAACAATTTCTTTGTCCTCAACGCTCCCTAATTTACAGGAATTGGTCACTTCAACAATCTTCGACGGTTATACGGGTATCCAAAGTACCAACGAGATGGGTGCTTGTTGTCCCAGCCATTCTTGTTAGACCCAACCCTGATTAAAGAGGAAGGGGTTAATCTTTAATAAATAACAAAGTTTTTGTGTTGTTGATTTCTAGGTGTAGTGCTTCTTCCCATATGCCCCCTATTGGTACTAGTGAAGTAGGATTAACCTGTAATATAGAACCTATAGGTGTAACCTTTCGCTCAATACTTCAATCGACAATTGAAGCATCTGAGGCGGCATTACTCGAGGATACACGACAGAAGGAATTGCTCTATTTCTAAACTTCACCTTCAACAAGTGTAGATTTCTTTCAGTAATCTTTTTTCTTTCTATCCCAAAGCGTGTGTCTTTGGATGATCAAAAAAGAATCAAATCGCACCATCTCTGTAGTAAGTAAATGCCTCTTTTTCTCCTGAAGTTGTCGGAATTATTCGTAATAAGATATTGGCTATAATTGAAAAGGTTTTATCAATAAAATTTCCATTTATCTGCGATCTAGGCATAGATAACAATAGATTCTATAATTCTTCTCTCGTAGGAAAACGCTCCCACAAACAAAGGAATTGGACAGTACAAAATAACATAAAAACAGACTACTAAAATGAAATTCTCTTTATTACCTGAGCTCTGAAGCAAAGACCCTTCTTTTCTATTTTTATAGTTAGGGGTGATTTAATTGTTCGTACCTATCAAATAATATAATTATGAATAACTCGCTAATCACTCGGATTTTGGGCCATAATCATTATGTAGGAGAGATGGCCGAGTGGTTCAAGGCGTAGCATTGGAACTGCTATGTAGACTTTTGTTTACCGAGGGTTCGAATCCCTCTCTTTCCGTACTTTACCCAATTCACCAATCTTACTGACCAGAATGTATCAAAAATATTGTTAGAGTTCTCTATCCCTAATTCCTTTGATACAAAAATAGTTGAAAGATAAGGAACAGAATTATCGCTACCAATCTATTCCTTCGTCGAAAGTCAAATAAGATTGCTTCAACCCTTGGTATTTGAGTGAGGTTTAAGTTTGACGAGAATAATATTCTACCACTAGCAATTCATTTATTTTCAAACCGACCCCTTTACTATCTATTATTTGATTGACTAGTCCTTTATATTGGAATGGGTGAAGAGTCAAATGTTTTGGCAATTCCTCAT